TAGTTTTTAGAAGGTCTCTTTTATTAGTTTGAATATTAGTTTGAAGAGCAGAAAAAAAGAATTCTCTACTGTATCCACTTATCATTTATTTATACGCAATACCAGATGAAATAGAACGATTTTAGAAGGTATATAAAATATAATAAAATATTTTGATTGGTTGTTCCTATAGAAATAATTTGTTTTATTTGACTGATGGAGACAACAAACAATAAACTATAACAAATTCTATATATATAATAGATTCAAATTAATAAAAATTAAATAGATATATTCTCTATATATTCTATATTCTCTATAGAGATAGAATTCTATAGAGAATATAGAATATATAGAATATGAATCAAATAAAGATATATATAGAATAAAATAAGAAAATATAGAATAAAATAAGAAACTAGAATAGAAAAAATAAAATAATAAAAAGAGTGTTCTTATTCAAAACGCCCTGTGATCTTCAACCAATTCTGTGCTTCAATATAATTACCAGGGGTAAGGGCTATAGCCTGTTTCCAATATTCAGCGGCTTGATCAAACCAAGATTCCGCAATTTCCGAATCTCCCTGTCGAATGGCCTGTTCTCCGCGGTCGGAATAGGTGAATAAATTCCTTCCCTTAGAACCGTACTTGAGAGTTTCCTGACTCATACGGCTCAACAGTCAATTCTTTTGATCTTCCATTTTTTTTCTGGAGTTAACCACAAGAAAAGAGGTTAATTACATGAGTTTCAAACTTGAATTTGGATTAATACTGTAATCCTTTTTTACAGTTTTATCTTTTTTCCTACCTTCAGAAGAATAAAGCATCGGCATTAACACTCTCATTAGAATTTTCTGAAAGGTAACTATCTCGATTTCATATATCATATACTTTCATATATGATATATCAATTTCTATAGAATCTTTGAGAAAGACTTTTCTTCATAAGAAAGAAAAGACTTACTATCTTTGGGATCTGATACTACACCGCTGCTCAAAACCTTAGGGGATCAACTTTATTACATAAGTGGATTCCTAACTCTTCTATCATGATATAAGTAAGCAGTTCTTGTTGTATTGGCCAAAAACCTTGTTAATTGATCTTTACGGTGCTTCCTCTATCAATTAGATCTTTTATCCATAGAAAAAAGTATCTAGGCATATCTATTTCTTCATATTTCGACTTCTATGAAGTTTCTTTGCTACAGCTGATAAAAATCGTTGTTTTGGACGATATATATGTAGAAAGCCTATTTATATTTATTTTCTTTTCTAGTATTTATTAGTATTAGCGGATTTGCTCGTTCTTTTCTTTTTTCTTTCTATAGTGGAGATAGTCGCACGTAATGACAGATCACGGCCATATTGTTAAAAGCTTGAGGTAAGAACGGGTTTCGTTCGAGTGCCCTAAAATAGTATTCCAAAGCTTTCGTATGTTCTCCGTTACTTGTGTGGATAAGGCCTATGTTATAAAGTATATAACTTCGATCATAGGGATCAATTTCCAGTCGCATAGCCTCATAATAATTCTGTAAAGCTTCCGCATAATTTCCTTCAGATTGAGCCGACATCCGTTACGGTCGTTATTCGGTTCAAAGAATCTCCGTTCCAGAACCGTACGTGAGATTTTCATCTCATACGGCTCCTCCTTTATGTGTATAATGATAAACATACATAGAATTAAAAAAGATTACAATATTTTCATTATCAACTGAGCGGGACTAGTGTTTTTACATGAAATCTCTAGCCAACCTTCCTGTAAAAGATCTTTTCTTAACATCAAGTATGTTATTACTGGATAAATAGTAACTTCAACAATTTCTTTGTCCTCAACGCCGCTAAATTTTCCGGAATTAGTCACTTCAACAGTCTTCGATGGTTATATGGGTATCCAAAATACGAACGAGATGGATGTTTATTGTCCCAACCATTCTTGTTAGTCCCGATCCCGATAAGAAAGGATTTTTTACAAAGTTTTCTCGTGTTGTTGATTCCTAAAGGTAGTGCTTCTTCCACCATGCCGCCTATTGGTACTAGTGGAGTAGGGTTGACCTAACCCCATAGGTATAGGTATAACCTTTCGCTTACTACTATAAACCTAAAATTGAAGCATATGAGGCTGCATTAATCGGGGATACACGACAGAAGGAATTAATCGTTTTATTTCACAACTTCACCTTCAACAAGCGTAGGTTTTTTTTCAAAATTTTTTTATTCCTCTCCGAAGAATGTACCTTTCTCCTAAGACTGAGATCGGTAAAAAAAAAAGATAATCAAATCGCACCATCTCTGTAATAAGTGAATGCCTCTTTTTCTCCCGAAGTTGTCGGAATTATTCGTAATAAGATATTGGCTACAATTGAAAAGGTCTTATCAATAAAATTTCCATTTATCCGAGATCTAGGCATAGGTAGCAATCCATTCTATAATTTCATTTTTTATCGCGTGAGAAAAGAATCCCCCAAACAAAGGAATTGTACAGTACGAAATAACGTAAAAACGGGCTTATTAATTAAATTAC